AGTCTTAGTTTTTCAATCAAAAAAGATTATTTTACTTATACTTACTTAAACTTAATACTTCAACTTAAGATTACCTAAGACTTGGATTTATAGACCATTCTGGCAGTTCGATCGTGAAATTTATTTGTTTCGATATTTCATTTCCGGAATATGAGCGTGTGACTTGTTATAATTGATCCTATTGATAATACAGAGAATGGACCTGTCATCTCTATCAAGATGATTCTACCTCGTCAGATATTTATTCTAGTCTCTGGAGCACGGACTATATAGAATAGATCAAGAAAAGAAATATTTGAACTATGATTCATACCTATTATTCAGACCTCGCAACCGGATTAAAAAAATGGAAATAGGTCTTTTATAAATCAAACAATTTTTTCCTTCATACTTCTTTTGACCGAAAGAAATATATTTCTCTCTATTTTGTTGAGTTATTACATTCATTAAAGAAGTGATGATCAAATGGTTTTTACTCAGAAAACCTTTGAGTTTAGCTTTGGTTTTCTTAAATCATCGTGGTTTTAGTATGAATCTGAGGTTTCAATTGATTCATAGGGTCTCAACAAGAGAATTCCTATCAAAAAAAAAAGATAGGGAAGAGAAGATTCAAGAGGCCTGTCAGGATTAACATAAAGAAAGATGGATGAGCCAACTTGAGATTGTATTTCTTGGCATTATCATCACAAAGAAGAGATTCCGGATTTTTCTTACTTCGTATCTTTTGGTCAAATCGAGTCAAGCGGCTAAGCCACAAGAAGTTTTAAACTCCCTATTCCATATCCGTTGAAACTAGTATTTGTGTGTTTCGGCTTGAGCCGTACGAGATGAAATTCTCATATACGGCTCTCAGAGGGGGAGTCTTTCTTGGGTTACCTATCTCAATAAAGTATATGATTGGTTCGAGGAACGTCTCGAGATTCAAGCGATTGCAGATGATATAACTAGTAAATATGTTCCTCCTCATGTCAACATATTTTATTGTCTAGGGGGAATTACACTTACTTGTTTTTTAGTACAAGTAGCTACGGGTTTTGCTATGACCTTTTACTATCGTCCAACTGTTACAGAGGCTTTTTCCTCTGTTCAATACATAATGACTGAGGCCAACTTTGGTTGGTTAATTCGATCAGTTCATCGATGGTCAGCAAGTATGATGGTTCTAATGATGATCTTGCACGTATTTCGTGTGTATCTTACGGGTGGGTTTAAAAAACCCCGCGAATTAACTTGGGTTACAGGGGTGGTTCTGGCTGTATTGACCGCATCTTTTGGCGTAACTGGTTATTCCTTACCTCGGGACCAAATCGGCTATTGGGCAGTAAAAATTGTAACAGGCGTGCCTGAAGCTATTCCTATAATAGGATCGCCTTTGGTAGAATTATTACGTGGAAGTGCTAGTGTGGGCCAATCCACTTTGACCCGTTTTTATAGTTTACATACTTTTGTATTGCCTCTTCTTACTGCCGTATTTATGTTAATGCACTTTTCAATGATACGTAAGCAAGGTATTTCGGGTCCTTTATAGAGTTTATAGAGAAGGCAGATCATAGATATTTGTAATTTATCATATCGGGGAGGAACAAGAGTCTTTCATTGCTACAAATATGGATTATCTAAAAATAAGGCATGTTATTTGGATACTTCTATTCAACTCTGAAGTATTGTTTATTTGATACGAATCGAATAGTTGAAGTAGATTTTCCTAAAAGAGGATGGATTATGGGAGTGTGTGACTTGAACTATTGATTGGTCCATGCAGATATATGATTTTATCCGCCACGTTGGAATTCACAACCCAATGTGTCTCCGCATCCAACCATCACGTAAGTCCTTTTATGTAGCATAGGATAGGCCGGTTCGCTTGAGGAGAATATTTTCTATGATCATACTCGAATCATGTCATGCATGAACAGGCTCCGTAAGATCCCTAGAATAAGTGATGTGGAATCCAATGTTCTATTTATTCCACTTTGTTTAATTTTTCTTTTTTTTTTAGTAATTTTTTTATAATTAATTGCTAGTATTAGTATTTCGTATTAATTTGATAGTAATCTTAGTAAGTTTTTTATAGTATGTAGATGCATTCATTTCCTCTGCATCGACCCTGATCTATGATACTATCGGAGTTAAATAAGGGATCTAAGGAAGCACAGGGGCTAGACTTTATTAGTAACAAGTAAAAACTTTGTATTTTTGTATGTAACACAATCGAGATGTTGTGGGGATAAATACCAACCAAAAGACATGAATGAGACAATCCAAAAAGCACTTGATCATGATCGAATTTGTAAGCCTACTTGGATCTTGAGCATTTCCTTGTTGCCAGAACTGAATTCTTTACAATGAATCGTTGCAACTCGGGAAAATGGAATTTGATAAATCTTTTCTTACATAGAGTCATTCTACATTATATATGTAGATATGTATGAAATATAGAAATCTAGCTATTCTATGGACCTAGGACCTATTTATGTTCTATGGATCTATTTCTGTAATTCTTTTGATTCTTGCTCGAGCCGGATGATAAAAAATTATCATGTCCGGTTCCTTTGGGGGATGGATCTACAATAATTCACCTATCCAAATAACAAAGAAACCTGATTTGAATGATCCTGTATTAAGAGCTAAATTGGCTAAAGGGATGGGACATAATTATTATGGGGAACCTGCATGGCCCAATGATCTTTTATATATTTTTCCAGTAGTAATTTTAGGCACTATTGCATGTAATGTGGGCTTAGCAGTTCTAGAGCCGTCAATGATCGGTGAACCGGCGGATCCGTTTGCAACTCCGTTGGAAATATTACCCGAATGGTACTTTTTTCCCGTATTTCAAATACTTCGCACAGTACCCAATAAGTTATTGGGTGTTCTTTTAATGGTTTCAGTACCAATAGGATTATTGACAGTACCTTTTTTGGAGAATGTCAATAAATTCCAAAATCCATTTCGTCGTCCAGTAGCTACAACAGTCTTTTTGATCGGTACCGCAGTAGCTCTTTGGTTAGGTATTGGAGCAACTTTACCTATTGAGAAATCCCTAACTTTAGGTCTTTTTCAAATTGATTAAACCGTTAAATACCACGACATAGGTATCTAAGGAAGATCCCCTTCTGGATCTTCCCTAGATACATCTATCTTATTATGATCTATTCTGCAAATATATGGACCGTGTCGAAGATGAAAAACTCATTCTATTCTTTTTTATTTCTAAAAACTAAAAAATGAAAAAAAGTCCAATGTATTTAAAATGAAAACTTTTTCTTAGGTAAATTGATTGCAAAATGCTTCTGTAGAGTGCCCAATATATGTTTTACATCTTCTATGCGAAAATCTTCCATTTTCATAAGATCTTCTTGACTGTGACTCAAAAGGTCCAATAATGTATGTATATTGGACCTTTTGAGACAATTATAGGTCCTGGAAGACAATTCTGATTGGTCAATAAAAATACATGTCAATGGAATTCCTTTTTTGTTTTTCTTAAGATTAGTGAATCTGTCTTGAAAGGAAAAAAGGGGTAGATTCCATCTGTTTTCATTTTCCTTGAAATTCATGTCCTCTTCCTCTGCATGTAGAAAAGGAATCAATAAATCAATCAAATTACGAGAAGCTTCATAAAGTGCTTCTTTAGGAGTTAAACTTCCATTCGTCCATATTTCTAGAAAGAGTATCTCTTGTTTTTCATTCCCATTCCCATAAGAATGAATACTATGATTCGCATTTCGAACAGGCATAGATACAATATCTATAGGATAACTTCCATCGTGAGAGTCATTTGTGGATTTCATATGATATCCGCGATCTCTCTTGATTTGTAATTCAATACACAAATCAATTGGTTCTGTCAGGTTAGCTATATGCTGTGTCGCGTCAACTATTTCTACAGAAGGTGGTGAGATGATATCTTGAGCTGTTATGTATTTTGGACCCCTGACGCAAATGGATGCGTCCCTAACTCCATAGAGATTACTTCTCAATACAATCTCTTTCAAATTTATTAAAATCTCATGTACTGATTCTTCAATACCCGCTATCGTAGAATATTCATGCAGCACATTTTCAGATTTTGCACGTGTGATATATGTTCCTTCTATTTCTCCAAGTAAAGCCCTTCGCATAGCAATACCTATAGTATAAGCTTGACCTTTCATAAGCGGGGACAGAACAAAACGACCATAATAAAGACGCTTGCTGTCTACTCTTGATTCAACACATTTCCACTGTAGTGTTCGAGTGGATCCTGCTACTTCTTCTCGAACCATACTATTATTTTTCTTTTCTTTATGATTATTGGATCAGATCATTGAATCATTTATTTCTCTTGGAATCTCTTGAATTCTTATTTCTACACACGTCTTTTTTTAGGGGGGCGACATCCATTATGCGGCATGGGTGTTACATCACGTACAAAACTTAATAGCATCCCATTTCTACGAATGGCTCGTAATGCCGCATCTCTTCCGAGACCTGGACCTTTTATCATAACTTCTGCTCGTTGCATACCCTGATCAACTAATGTACGAATAGCATTAAATGCCGCGGCTTGAGCAGCATAGGGTGTTCCTTTTCTTGTGCCTCTGAATCCAGAAGTACCTGCGGAAGCCCAAGAAACCACCCGACCTCGTACGTCTGTAACAGTTACAATAGTATTGTTGAAACTCGCTTGAACATGAATAACTCCTTTTGGTATTCTACGTTCATTCTTATTTGAACCAATACGTGCATTCTTACGTAAACCAATTTTTGCTATAGGTTTTGTCATATTTTATTAGATCATATTCATAAGAATAAAAGAAAGAAGAATCAGAAATCTACAGAAAGATACGGGGATATCCATTTCATATGAAAACGAATCCTTTCTTCTTTCTTTTTACATGTACATGGGTTTGAAAAAGTACTTGATTTAGAACTTGAGAAGGATTACCCCTGTCTCTGTTTATGTCTCGGATTGGAACAAATGACTATAATTCGCCCCCGCCTACGAATCAAGCGACATTTTTCACAAATTTTACGAACAGAAGCCCTTATTTTCATATTTATCATTCCTTACTTTCATTCTGAATCTATTTTTTTGGAAACAAGAATCAGTTTATTGCATTTTTGAACTTCAAATTATATCCCTACGAAAAGGATGTTTAAAAGAATGATCTAATCGTTCGAATCTTTTTTGCGAAGTCTATAAATTATACGTCCCCTGGTTGAATCATAACGACTCATTTCGATTTTGACTCTATCTCCGGGTAGTATACGTATAAAACTGCGCCGGATTCTCCCTGAAATATAACCTAGAATTAGATCTTCATTATCTAACCGAACTCGGAACATACCGTTGGGAAGTGATTCAGTAATTAAACCCTCATGAATCAATTTTTGTTCTTTCATTCCAGGGAACCCCCTTTAAGTATCAACTAATAGAGGAAGAGTTCTATAATTCACTTCTCCTCTCTATTTTACAAATAGTAAGTTCGAGAGAAAATTAGGGTACCCCAGGAGAATCACCATATATAACACAAAATTTCTCCTCCAATTTTTTCTAGTCGAGCTTCTCGATCTGTCATTATACCTCGAGAAGTAGAAAGAATTACAATTCCCATTCCACCTAAAATCTTAGGAATTCGTTGATAGTTGGAATAGATTCGTAGACCGGGTCGGCTTATACGCTTTAAAATCATTTTATTCCCTTTCCTAGTCTTTCTATGTCGTAAGGTTGAAACCAAGAAATTTTTTTTACTTTCTTGATGTTTTCGAACGTTCTCAATAAAACCTTCTCGCAAAAGTATTTTCACAATGTTTTTAGTGATATTAGTAGATACTATTTGAACTCTTCCCTTTTGATCTATGTCAGCATTTCTTATAGAAGTTATTATATCGGCAATAATGTCCTTACCCATGACGAACTATAGTTATTGGTGTCTCCTCATTTTGATATAATCAACATGCTTCTTTTTTGTTTTATTTTTTATTGAATTTTTTTTTTGAAATTCTTAAATTATAAAAAATTATTCTAAATCTCAAATATATGCATGAGACACAATCTATTAATCGGATCTATTTCAGATATTTGAATATTCTATTTCTATTTTCTATATATAGAATAGATAGGATATATCCTATCTATTCTATAAGACTTCGGGTGCTAATGAAACTATTTTAGTAAAATTCAACTGTCGCAATTCCCGAGCAATCGCACCAAAAATTCGAGTTCCTTTTGGATTTCCTTCTTGATCAATGATAACCGCTGCATTGTCATCATATCGTATTATCATGCCGTTGTCACGTTTGAGTTCTTTACACGTGCGTACAATCACAGCTCTAATTATTTCTGATCTTTCTAGAGGCATGTTGGGCACTGCTTCTTTGATTACAGCAACAATAACATCGCCAATATGAGCATATCGGTGATTACCGGTTCCTATGATTCGAATACACATCAATTCTTGAGCTCCACTGTTATCCGCTACATTCAAAAGGGTCTGAGGTTGAATCATATCATTTTTATTTGAATCTCTTATTTCAATGCAAGGGAGAATAGAAAAAAGAAATATTGTCTGTCCAGAGATAAAGAAATCTGTGGTTTTTTTTTTCATTCTCAATACTCCTTCCTTCTTCTTTTACTTTTGTTTACCTATCCTGAAATAACAAATTGAGTTCGTATAGGCATTTTGCATGCAGCTATTTCCATAGCAGTTTTGGCTACAGTTTCTGATACTCCACTCATTTCATAAAGTATTCGGCCCGGTTTAACAACGGATACCCAATATTCGGGGGATCCCTTGCCCGAACCCATACGTGTTTCTGTAGGTCTTACAGTAACAGGTTTGTCGGGAAAGATACGTACCCATATCTTTCCACCACGACGTGCATATCGTGTCATTGCTCTTCGTCCTGCTTCTATTTGTCTAGCTGTGATCCAAGCAGGTTCAAGTGCCTGAAGAGCATATCTGCCAAAACAAATATGATTGCCTCGGCAAGATATTCCCTTCATTCTACCTCTATGTTGTTTACGAAATCTGGTTCTTTTGGGGTTATAGTTGATGGTTGTTTCTGAATTCCATCTCTACTGCAGAGCCGGACATGAGAGTTTCTTCTCATCCAGCTCCTCGCGAATGAAATGATTCAAGAATATTAAATATACACATGTATTTATGTATTTCATTCTATCAAAATGAAAAGAAAGAATATACTAATTTTTTTTATATTTAATTTGTTACATAGGTAACTTTATATATAACTAACTAGATAACTAGGTGTGTTTGTTTATATATAATGCTTCTTTCTTTTATCAAGATTTCTAAAGTATTTTACTTTACCTCTATTGAAATTGAATCACGCCAATAAATAAAATCCTTAAATGAAATAAAAATTAAAAATAAAGAAAGGTTTCGCGGGCGAATATTGACTCTTTCCTCCTTCATTTGTAGGATCAATCCATGACCATTCAGAAGAAATCCATTTTTTTCTTGGTTCATTTCGCCATCCTACCCAATGAATCATTAGGATTGATTCGTTTTCAAGAAAATCCTATGTAGTCACAGGTTCCATCGTTCCCATAGCTTCTCCATTAATGTTTAGGCCTGAACTCTGCAATGGAGCTCTCAACAAAATCTCTTATTTGTTTCCGAGTCAATCTCCTCAGTTTTTCTTAACCCGAAGCTCGATTAAATTATTCTCTATTTTCTATTCTTTCTATTATTATTTTTCTTATTTGAATTTCATTTCTTTATTATTTATTCTATTTTATTCTATGTTTCTATACTTCTTTCTATTTTTTTATTTGTATATTTCTTATTCTATTGTATTGTAATTGTATATTTTATATTTATTTTATATTGATGTTGATGCTTTATAACACTGCCTTTTTTATGGGGTAATTTTTCATAAACCATACATATGGGAATCATATATCATTGAGATCTTTATTCTCTCTTTCTATCATCCTTCCATTTTTCCACATCCCTTTTTTTTTTCACAATTCATAATCAGATTTCTTTTTTATGAAAAGAATTTCAGTTGCTACAATGCTACAACTATATGATCGATTCAGTCATATAGTGACTGTTTCTTGGGATCTCGACAATACGAAGCAATAAGTTGGTTATTAGTTTTGAGTTTCTTTAGTTTTGATAGTTACTAAGTTTATAGTGGGGTTAACCTGTTTTTTTTAATATCAATTCTCAATTCTAAAGAAAAAACTAACGAGTCACACACTGAGCATAGCAATTATACTAAAATCTAAATTAAAAAAAGGGTAAATCAAATTTTTATTCAACCTTATAGAATTAGAATTGTTCGTTTTTCTTTGATTAAGAAAAAAAGAAAAAGAAGAAAAAAGTTTATAAATCTTTTCTATCGATGACCAGAATGGCGAAATAAAGAAAGGTCCATTCTTCTTCTTTTTTATTTTCTTATTCTTGGTTTACAAATATCCAAATTTTGATGCCTAAGACTCCATAGATAGTTCTAATTGTATGGGAACAGTGATCAATTTTAGCGCGAATTGTTTGTAAGGGAACCCTGCCTTCTCTGATCCATTCGACACGTGCAATCTCTTTTCCGTCGATACGCCCTGCAATTTGCACTTGAATCCCTTTTGTACCCGTTTGTTCAGTTAATTCAATAGCTTTTTTCATTGCCTTTCGAAATGAGACTCTATTTTTTAATTGTAAAGCTATATATTCTGCAAGAATATTAGGTTGTCCATAAGGCTTTTCAATTCTTGTGATAGCAATGTTGAGTCTCCGGTTTACAGAATGAAATTCTTTTTGTACATTCATCTGTAATTCTTCGACTCCCCGTGTTCGTCCTTCTATTAATAAATTGGGAAATCCAATATAGATTATGACCTGAATCAAATCTATTCTTTTTTGAATTACTATATGGGCAATTCCTTCGAAACCTGAGGATATTCTCTTATTTTTTTTTACATAGTCCTTAATACAATTCCGTATTCTTTCATCTTCTTGTAGACCCTTGGAAAAATTCTTTGGTTTTGCGAACCAAAAAGAATGATGACTTTGAGTTGTTCCAAGTCTGAAACCAAGTGGATTTATTTTTTGTCCCATATTTTTCTATTATTTTTCCATCCATTTTTTTTTCTAAATAGGAATCTAAAATTTCGATTTTTCTTTTAAAAAAATCTTTATATGACAAGTGGTTTTTTTTATCAGATAACTACGCCCTCGAGCCCGGGGTCTTAACTTTTTCACAATAGCGCCTCTATTGACTTCAGCTTTACTAATAAATAAATCAGCTTCATTCAAACCCATATTATGACTAGCATTTGCTGCTGCAGAATAAACTAATTTTAAAATTGGATAAGATGCCCTATAAGGCATTAGTTCCAATATCATGAGTGTTTCTTCATAAGAACGTCCGCGAATCTGATCAATTACTCTTCGTGCTTTGAAAACAGACATACATATATGTTGAGCTAACACTTTTGCTTCTCTATCCGAATTTTCGTTCTTTATCATAAAAGTTCTCCCCCGCCAATGAATGATAAGTGCCTAGGTGAAGTATAGTATAAGATAAGTCAGAAAAGTGAGTATATTAGTATACTAGAAAAAGAAATATACCTATACTCTTACTATAAGATAAAGACTCTTAAGTCTAAATACTATTAGAAATACTATTAACTATTAAGATAAGGCTTTTCACATGAATACTTAGTAGAACGACTAACGACGAGATTTATTATCGTTTCTCGCGTGTCTCACGAAAGTTAGAGTAGGTGCGAATTCTCCCAATTTGTGACCGACCATACGATCTGTGATATAAATAGGTAAATGTTCCTTTCCATTATGAATAGCGATTGTATGGCCAATCATTGTGGGTATAATGGTAGATGCCCGAGACCAAGTCACTATGATTTCTTTCTCCTCCCTCCTGTTGAGTTTTTCAATTCTTCCCGCTAAATGATTAGCTACAAAAGGATTTTTTTTTAGTGAACGTGTCACGGCTGATTACTCCTTTTTTTCCATTTTTTAAATTGGCA